AGACCCAAATATTTATTGAAACGGATATGAAATATAAAGTTTTAAACATCTCTCTCATTCAATATTATTTAAAGATATGAAAGCGTAAAAATGCGAAAGTTCTTCTTTGTGGTTAAATGCCAAAAAATCAAGTCAGCTCATTCGTCTTTATGTTGTGTTGATGATTACAGGCCTCTTGAATCTTCTCGATTACCTATCTTTATTGTCTTTTTTATTTGGTATTTGTTTTGTATGAAACGGGAATGGGGATTTCTTCTTGTTTTCTTTATTATTGATAGGAATTCTCTTGTTAAGACCCTACTTAACTAATTAATTGAAACCTCAGATTCATACGAGAACCACGATAATTCAATGAAACCTTCAAAATCCAAAGTTCACTGAGTGAGAACCATTGGATCATCACTTATTCAATCAAAAAATAGCTATAATGACTAAAAACATAAAATACAAAGAAATTTTTGTCCTTATGATCCAAATAAGAGTTTAAAAGCAGAAAAATTTTTTGATTTATTAAAGTTTATACGATAGAACGTAAAGAAGTCCGGCTACGAGGTCTGAGTATTTAAGTATGAATCATAGTTCGAATACTTTATGATCTATTTGATCTATTTCGTGCTCCAGATACTCGAATGAATATCCGACGAAGTAAAACCATCTTGATAAAGATGACAGACCCCCCATTCTCTGTACTATCCATAGGGTCAATTCTAACAAGTCACACACTCATATTCCGGAAATATACAATGCAGAAAAAAAAATTCGCGGTCGAACTACCAAAGGAGAATAGGCTAAAATTTTTAGACCTACATACTTTTTCGGATCGAGCTAAAAGCTAGGACGTCAAGATTCTTCTGAGTCTAATTCATTGAAATTCCATCCAGTAGAACAGAAGAATTATAAATCTCCAAAATAATAGATAGGAATACCGCAAATAGAGCCATTGCAACACCCATCAAAGGCGTCGTTCCCCATCCAGGAGCTACTTTACCATATTCGGAATTCAATGGTTTCAATAACTTCCCTACAGTAGTGCTTCTTGGACCAGATCTAGAACTATCCTCAACAGTTTGTGTAGCCATAAATCTTATTTTGTATTCATTACGATCTGTTGACTTTGTATACCATTCCGTTGTAAATAAACGATCTTAGCATAGATCCATTGTGGTCTTTCAATTCTATAATAATGGAAACAGCAACCCTAGTCGCCATCTTTATATCTGGGTTACTTGTAAGTTTTACTGGGTATGCTCTATATACTGCCTTTGGGCAACCCTCTCAACAACTAAGAGATCCATTCGAGGAACACGGGGACTAGTTGACGTAATCAGCCTCCAAATATTTGGAGGCTGATTACGTCAATGAAAAATTATTTCATTTTTTAGTTGAAATTTTAGGTGGTTCCCGAAAAAAAATAGCGAAAAAAATTATCCCTAAAGTGGATACTAAGAGAAATGTATAAACCAATGCTTCCATAAATTTGATCGTGGTTTACAATTATAGCTTTCATACCTGTTTTGTTTATCCCTCTGGATAAAGAAAGAAAAAGAGTCAAAGAAACGGCAGCGATTTAAATCAAGATTCCTACGGTACCTTACCCATTAAATAAAATCGCAAACAGAAACTAGAAGAAAAAAAGGAATGTTGCATCAGACTGCTTGTCTTTTTGTAGTTGGATCTCCAAGTTTTTGGAATGCCCCAAATTCCACTTGAGCATCCAAATCTGGATCAATACCAGCAAAAACATCTCTGAAGAGGGTTCTAGAACCATGCCAAATGTGTCCAAAGAAGAAAAGTAGAGCAAACGAAGCATGTCCAAAAGTAAACCAACCTCGTGGACTGCTACGAAAAACACCATCGGATTTCAAAGTAGCACGATCTAATTCAAAAATCTCACCCAATTGAGCCCGTCTAGCATATTTTTTCACAGTTGAGGGATCACTATAACTCACCCCATTGAGTTCACCACCATAAAACTCAATAGTTACACCTACTTGTTCGACACTATATTTTGATTCTGCCCTTCGAAATGGGACGTCGGCTCTAACAATTCCGTCTCCGTCTACCAAAACAACCGGAAATGTTTCAAAAAAAGTAGGCATACGGCGTACAAAAAGTTCACGCCCTTCTTTATTTCTAAAGACGGGGTGTCCTAACCATCCAACAGCTATTCCATCCCCATTGTCCATTGAACCCGCTCGGAATAACCCTCCTTTTGCTGGATTATTACCAATATAATCATAAAAAGCTAATTTTTCAGGAATTTTAGACCAAGCTTCTGATAAACTTTGATTTTCAGCCAGTCCAGCACTAACTCTTCGATATATTTCTTGTTGAAAGTATCCCTGATCCCATTGATAACGAGTAGGACCAAACAATTCGATGGGAGTAGTTGCAGAACCATACCACATAGTTCCAGCAACAACAAAAGCTGCAAAAAAGACAGCAGCAATACTACTGGAAAGGACGGTTTCTATATTGCCCATACGTAACCCTTTGTATAGACGTTGAGGCGGACGAACACTAAGATGAAATAGGCCCGCTAATATACCCAACGTCCCTGCTGCAATATGATGAGAGGCTATTCCTCCCGGAACAAAAGGGTCAAAACCCTCCACGCCCCACGCCGGGTTTACGGGTTGGACCTTTCCGGTTAGTCCATAGGGGTCGGATACCCATATTCCAGGACCATATAATCCTGTTACATGAAATGCGCCAAAACCAAAGCAAGCCACTCCTGAAAGAAATAAATGAATTCCAAAAATCTTGGGCAAATCCAAAGAGGGTTTTCCTGTACGTTCATCACAAAAAATTTCTAGATCCCAATATACCCAATGCCAAATAGCTGCCAAGAAGCACAAGCCGGAAAACACGATATGTGCTCCGGCTACCCCTTCGTAACTCCAAAGACCCGGATTCGTTATAGTCCCTCCTGTAATATTCCAACCGCCCCACGAATTGGTTATTCCTAAACGAGTCATGAAAGGTATAACGAACATACCTTGTCTCCACATTGGATCAAGAACGGGGTCGGAGGGATCAAAAACAGCTAATTCATATAGAGCCATCGAACCGGCCCAACCAGCAACCAGAGCAGTATGCATTATATGCACAGAAAGCAAACGACCGGGATCATTCAATACAACAGTATGAACACGATACCAAGGCAAACCCATGGAAATACCCCTTTATCAAGGAAAAATAGACACTATGTAACTTTATTGCATTGGAAAAAACTATGCTACAGACCCCCCCTTTTTAGGTAATTTTTTCGGAGAAAGGATTAATATTTGTTCTATTCTGTTAGTAATAATGGAACAATTCTATTCATAGGAAAAAAGGGAAGCGGATCTATTCTATATCCGATAAGTACCAATACGCAATGGGGGTGAATTCCATTTTATATGAACCAAGATAGCTATTGTTGTTCATCATTCAGAAACCCGTTCGTAAAAAATTTCCTTTATTGATTCTCTCTTACTTTACTTTTATTTTATATTTTATTTTCGCTTATTCAACTTATGTATTAAATATGATTAATTTAAATATGATTAATTTAATTAAAGTAGGAAAAAAGGATAATAGTATTAAAAAATGAAACCCCAATTTTACGTTTCCACATCAAAGTGAAATAGAGAACTTCATTCTCTTTTTTTTATTTCATGCCTATTGGCGTTCCAAAAGTACCTTTTCGAAGTCCTGGAGAAGGAGATACATCTTGGGTTGACATATAGTGCGACTTGTCAGATATATTGGGCTATATGGGATTTCCCCATTTTCTCCCTCGATCGAGATATCCTCTGTTTCGCCCAAAAAGATTGATTGAATTATCAAAAATTTGTAATGCGAAGCGCAAAAAATAAAGTGGAATTAAATGCAGGGAGTATTTAGATTGATATTAGATTATCAAAACTTTTTTATGGTTTACGTGATCGGACTAATAAAATGAAATATCCAGGCTCCGTTTAGCAAAAACCCAATTGATAATTAATATATAATATTTTTATAATTACTACTTATATGATATGCAAAATTATGATAAAAAATTCTATTAAAAAATAAAAAAAAAATTGAAACAGGGTGATCTAAAACTGTTGCTCAAATCAAATAATATAATGAAAAATTTGTTGACTATTTGACAGAAGACATGTGAAAGAAATGAATTGAAAAAAATTGGAGTAGTAAAAAAAGACGCGGTATTTGGTTCATTTGTCCTATATGTGCAAATCAAAATCGGGCAAATTTTTCCTTTTACTCGGGGTAGAGCATAAACCTAAAAAATGGAATAAAAAAAGGAAAAAGCCCATTCAGGAACAAGAAAAAATCATCGCCATTTCAACTGAATCTCGATGAAAAAAAAATATCAATGAATCAAGTTAGTCTGAGCGGCTTAATCAATCGTTTTATTATTAGATTTTAAAATCTAATATTTAAAATCTAATAAAAGGGGCCAAAACTTCTTTTTTCTTTGACTTTTGGGAGCAAGCCCTTTCGTTATAAGTTATAAAAAAAAGCCTTCTATGAAAAAGGAATCGACACATTGGTTTTTTCACAATTTTTGTTGAACCGTATGCATCAAAAGGTGCCTGTACGGCTCCTAAGGAATAAAATTTTATCCTAATCAACCGACTTTATCGAGAAAGATTATTTTTTTTAGGCCAAGACGTTGATACCGAAATTTCGAATCAACTTATTAGTCTTATGATATATCTCAGTATAGAAAAGGATACCAAAGATCTTTATTTGTTTATAAACTCTCCTGGTGGATGGGTAATATCTGGAATGGCTATTTATGATACTATGCAATTTGTGCGACCCGATGTACAGACAATATGCATGGGATTGGCCGCTTCAATAGCATCCTTTATCCTAGTCGGGGGAGCAATTACCAAACGTATAGCATTCCCTCACGCTTGGCGCCAATGAGTTTTTTTATTTTCGAGAAAAAAAATACTATGCCTTCGCCATCGGAAATATGAATGAGTTAAGTAATAATAGCATGGCACTTCGAATTCGATATGAAATTTTTTAGATTAAAAAAAAATGAGATTATATATTGAAAGAGTAGTATGAGATAAAGAAGGGGTTTTTCAAATGATATCGTACCTATTCGGGCACATCTCAGCGTCACAAACTTTGTTTTCACACCGGAAGCTTATTTACAAAATTTATATTAAAAAAAAAAGACACTTTGGGATTGCTGAATCATAGACGAATCAAAAAAATGATATATAAAGCAACGGAACCATCATAGTATTTTTTTAACTCCTACAAAAAAGAAGGATGGTAATTGGATTATTTCTGGATCTGCGTATAATACAACCTATATTTTTTTTTCTTTCACCAAAAGGAAAGGTCCATTCCATTGTGGAGCCGTATGCAATGCACAAAAAAAGCCTGTACGGTTATTCAATTTTCTCTGTTTTTTTGGTTATCGCGCCTCATTCTGCGAAATAGAAGAACCTTTTTTTTATATCATCAGGGTAATGATCCATCAACCCGCTAGTTCGTTTTATGAGGCACAAACGGGAGAATTTATCTTGGAAGCGGAAGAACTACTAAAACTTCGCGAAACCATCACAAGGGTTTATGTACAAAGAACGGGCAAACCTATCTGGGTTGTATCCGAAGACATGGAAAGGGATGTTTTTATGTCAGCAACAGAAGCCCAAGCTCATGGAATTGTTGATCTTGTAGCGGTTCAATAAAAAATAGGAGCGATTTCATGCAAATCTACAATTTCAAAATTTTATATCTTTTTAGATTAAAGGTTTAGTTTCATATTCTCTTCAATAAAAAAAATATATATTGAAGAGAATCTTGAAGAGAAGTAATTCAGAATTAACCGGTTAGAACTAATCTAAACCAGCCCATTATTTATATGATTCCGTATGCCAACCATTAAACAACTTATTAGAAATACAAGACAGCCAATCCGAAATGTCACGAAATCCCCAGCGCTTCGGGGATGCCCTCAGCGACGAGGAACATGTACTCGGGTGTATGTGCGACTCGTTTAGATCATAGACTGCAAAAAGGAAATTCTTTTTGAAATATCAAGGATCAGTACCTGTGAATAAAATAGAATGGAGGAACTCGATTCATTATTTCAAAAAGATAGATCGTTCATATCTTCTATTGTGTCTGAAACTTATGGTTTACATTGGTGCAAATCCAATCAACTCCATTTTTTAGAAAACCCCCAATGATAACAAATGGTTATCCATTAAGCGGGGGAAATTCCATTTTTTATTAAAAAGAAAAAAGATTCCACTCTTGAAAGAAAAAAACGGACTAACAGGGTAAACGACCAAATTAATTTTAAAAATGAAATACCGTTACTGTATAAAGTGGATCTCATTGTGAAAGACCTATTACTGGAATATTCATGGGGTAGAGCCAAAGAATGTGAATTGTACAAGTTACCAATAGTATTGATTAAAAGAAGGAGCTCCGGTTTATAGAGAGGACCTCACCGTTTTAGAAGTAACCATAGAAACGATGGAACCCACTATTTATCCATTTCTATTTACTACTTTTTGTAGTTATTCTATTTTTTTATATCAAGCATCAAGGAAATTTATCCTTTCAAAGCAAAGGAAAATACCTATCAAAAAATAGTGGTGGGGAAGGTTAGAGTAGCAAAAGCCATTGGAATTTTTTTTTTATACATTGGAATAACTCGTTTGGTTATTAATAGACTAGTAAAGGGAAAAAGAATAACTAAAAAAAAGAATTAGTTATTCATCAAAGTTTGATTTATTCAATGACTAGAATTAAACGCGGATATATAGCTCGGAGGCGTAGAACAAAACTTCGTTTATTTGCATCAAGCTTTCGAGGGGCTCATTCACGACTTACACGAACTATGACTCAACAGAGAATAAGAGCTTTAGTTTCGGCTCATCGGGATAGGGGTAAACGAAAAAGAGATTTTCGCCGTTTATGGATCACTCGAATAAATGCCGTAATTCACGAAATGGGGGTATTCTATAGTTATAACCGATTCATACACAATCTGTACAAGAAGCAATTACTTCTTAATCGGAAAATACTTGCACAAATAGCTCTATTAAATAGGAGTTGTCTTTATACGATTTCGAATGAGATAAAAAACTAAGGGGGTTGAAAGAAATCCACTAAAATATTTGAAATAGAGTTCTAAAGAGAATGAGCTCGGGGAAGGTAGAGTAGAAATTAGTATTATAAAAAAAAGTCGTCAAAACAAAACGAGAGTATATAGTCGCTAAAAAAAGATTTATTCTTTTTCTTTTCGACGATTCTTTTCTTTTTTATGACAGACACAGACGTAACAATCAATTTTTGATTCTTGATTGGATTTTTCGAACAAAATTTTAATATCTTTTTTAATTCCTTCAGATTGGAATTGTTATTCAATTGAAGAATAGAATAAGTCTATTTTTTTCTGGTTCTAAGGCTAGTAGTTCTAGGGATCGACTCACTTCTTTCAAATTGTTTCTGATTATTAAGAAAAGGTAACAAAGATAAAATACGAGCTTGTTTTATAGCAATAGTGATTAATCGTTGTTGTTTTAAAGTCACTCTATTCACCCGTCTAGATAATATTTTTCCTTGTTCACTAATAAATCGACTAATTAAACTCATGTTTCTATAATCAATTCGATCCCCCGATTGGATCGGGGGCAAACGCCTACGAAAAGATCGCTTGGATTTAGTAAAAAGTCGCTTAGATTTATTCATAATTTTTTTATTCCTTATCTCTAAAAAAATCCTATTTTGATCGGATCAAAATAAAAACGATTTCTATTTCTATATAGGATAGAGTTTCTATATAGAATTAAGAATATAGGATTAGATTTCTTTCTATTGATTTAGTTGTTTATATTTATATGTAATAATATATAGATAATATAGATACTAGCATTATTCCTGTTCTTAAAATAAAAATTGACATACAAGCACTCAATTTATTTAATCTATTTCTTGATTTCCCCGTGAATTTTATGTTTATAACAATAGGCGCAGAATTTTCTCAATTCCAATCGACTAGGGGTGTTATGCCGATTCTTTTGAGTAATATATCTGGAAATTCCCGCTGATTCTTTCTTAATATCATTTCGAACACAACTGGTACATTCCAAAATAATTGTTACTCGAACATCTTTACCCTTGGCCATGAAACCTCCTTTGGATTTATGATTCACCCCAATCTTCTATTTTCATTTTAGGATCCAGAAAGAACAAGAACCAAAAAAATAGAAGCTGTTAACTAAAAAAAATTCTGAAATATTTCGTTGCAATGAATATTAATTAGTAATTAAATAAAAATCAAATAATAAGCAATACAATGATTTTGTGAAAACTATATTTAAAATCTTTGTACAGTCTTTTTTTTAAGTATCTCATAGGATACTCTTCCCCTAGCAACACTTTTTTTTTCGTTCTATTACTAATTTAATTGGATCCTGAACCCTCATTTTTATGACCTTGCGCCCCTTTTTTTTTTTTCTAATTTTTTTTTTTAGAATGAATTAGAAAAAAAAAAAGGGGGTTAGTCCCCGATCATGGATTGTATCTCTAAAATTTTTCACCCCTTTCTGATATTAATAACTAGAATTAAAAAAAGGGAAATGTTAATGCATCCGGAAATAAACGATTAATCTCTATTAATAAACCTGCTAACGAACCGAACCATAGAGTACTTAGTACCGGTGCTACGGAAAGATATGTTTTTAGATCTCGCATTTGAAATCCTCCTTCTTTCTTCTTTAATTGTATTACATTATATATAGTAATATATATAACTACAGATGTACATGTAGTTAAGAAGTTCTTGTATTTGTATACGTAACTTCCGTCCCACACTTTCAAAATTAGAATTGAAATATTGTCTACTAGACCGATCTTATAGATTCCATTTTCAAATGGAAACGCCTATTTATGTAAAATTGAAAGAATTCTCGTAAAAAAAGTCATTTTTTTAATTATATGTTTGTTATCTGATATGAGAAAAAAAAGAAGAAATGAATTTGATATACCAATAAAAAAAGAAGAAGGATGTGGAAAACAAGACAGGAATTCTCTACAATGACACTGTAAACCAATTGAAAGGGATGTAGCGCAGCTTGGTAGCGCGTTTGTTTTGGGTACAAAATGTCACGGGTTCAAATCCTGTCATCCCTACCTATTACTACTCTTCTGAGCAGTAACGAGGGATCTATTTTAGATCTATCCATTTTTAATAAAATGGGACATACATATAATTCTGAAATTTATGATATACTATGATATACTATGATATAGTATATACGTACAAAATCGATTCGGGTTAAAGAATGTCCTCTTTCTAGCCTTTTCCTTTTTTAGAAAAAACAAGAAAAACGCTCTTAGTTCAGTTCGGTAGAACGTGGGTCTCCAAAACCCAATGTCGTAGGTTCAAATCCTACAGAGCGTGATTTAACTCTTGTTTATTAGATTGTGTCAAAATGCCACTGTTCGCAAAGCATTGAGCAGCAATCTGAATTAGACCTAGACCTCCCGCATATGAAAGCAAGAAGGAGGTCAGTCAAAAAAAAGAGATGTTAATTAATCAAAAGTCCAACTGATCACCACGTCTGTATTGTAAATAAGCAGTTACGAATAAGCCAGCCAAAGTAATAGGAATTAGACCTAAGACGATTCCAAATAAAAAAACTTCAATCATTTCAATTTTCTTTTGTTTTCATTTTTGAAAGGTAGAAAAGAGAGGTACTATCTATTCCTAGCTCTTAATCTGTATTGCCGATGAATCGCAATGACCAAAATTGGGTAATTAATACGGTAAGAAACTATCGAACATACGAAATACCACCGAAATCCTTTTTTATAAAAAAATCTTCATTCAATTTATTTCAAATAAGTCGTATTTTGCTTAGACCAATAAATAGAACTGAGGTTATAGTTAAAGCAGCTAGTAGAAAACCGAAATAACTGGTTATAGTAGGCATGAAGGGACTCAATAAAATATGTTTTTTTATACATA